CGAATCATTTTGATAATAATCAGTTTGATCTGTTTTACCGAGAAGGTCTACGGTTCGAGTCCGTATAGCCCTAACACATTTCATTTTTTTTTTTGTATAGACATTCTATTTTAGTTTAGTATAGTTTTCATTTCCTCATTAGTACTTGTTTATGGACTGACAGGTTCCATTGTCCATAGAAATGAAAGCATTACCAATTACCACATGCCCATGTCAATACATAAGGACAGGAAAATAAAAACAATAATTCATTCCAACGGATCCAATCGCTATTTGCAAAATCTCGGATAAAATACCTATCCTTTTTCATTAATCTTCATGGATGAATTACATATGACTTTTTTCCTGTCCATGATCAAAAAGTTACTGATATATTTTTGTTTTGGTATACCCAATCCCAGTCAATTTATGAAGTGAAAATCATGACATGATCCTGTCTAAAAACTTCATTCTGACCCAATCAAGTCGAATACAATACTTAAGTTACACGGATCTAGTACCTATTCTTTTGTTGGTCTTGTATTTGTAGAAGTCCTCGACTCCGACTAATGAGTTTTTGGCCGAACAATAATCAAATGGGTCCCTAATGTATCAATGTTCCTTCTTCTGTATTCTATGAGTTGGGTCGGTTTGGGGATTTGGTCTATCGAATTGTTCAACAATGTGTGATTCTTTCTTTTCTATTAGAAGTATCTTATGTAGATCATTTATGATTCCACTGATGACAGATTCTATCACTCTGTACTATCTTTCATTGTGTAGTGTAAGTTTGCTCCAAAACAAACCCCTTTTGTAGCGAAGCCCAACCCATCGGTTGGTCTTACTAAGTGTTATTGCCGTAACAAGTATTTTTGTTCTTCCCAAATCGCGGTCTTTCTTTAGTACTCGATTCTTTTTATTTCTGAGAGGATCCGCGAGTATAGTACAGATTCCAAGTTTCGAATTTTTTTGGTATAGAAAGATATGAGTTGTTATATGTAAAGGTTCCTCGCAACTCAACGGATTGAATCAAATCAATAAAGTAAGGAAAATAGAGATGAAATCTAGGATCAAGGAAGGGAGATAAAATAGAATATAATAGTTCGATGTATTAGATTATGTTTATGTATTCCTATCGAATCAATAGAAGCAACGATTTTCTACCTGGATTTTAATGAAAAGAATACTTCAAGTAGAATATGCTAGAAATCCCTAGTCATTTTACCCCAAGGGAAATCAAATTCGAATATTCGAATATAAATAAATATATAATATAAATATATAATATAGATAAATTCAATTGGAAATTCGAAATGAATTCTAAATAAAATTAACTAAACTATAAAAACAAAAACATAGTTATACTAATATAATAGATATTATTAGTATTATTTATTACTATTATAGTTATAGTATATTTATGTACTATTTTAGTATTTGTATTTAATTACTTTACTATATTTTGTTTTTAGGGAGAAACCGAGACAAAGTAAGAGAGTTTTGTTTGTGTAAGAGCATCCTATATCTACACTATATGTAAATGGAATCGAAATGCAAAATAAATATAAGTGGGGTTCCGTTGTATGAATCTTTAAACAGGACATGCCCTATAGAAAACAAACTCTAAACTATACGGGTTTGATCAAAAAATTTGCTTTTTTAGCCTAAGAAGTTCTGGATGAATTGACAATTTCAATTCAAATCGAATAATTCAGCCTATTCCACATTAATAGGAGTATATTTATGTTTCTGCTTCACGAATATGATATTTTCTGGGCATTTCTAATAATATCGGGTGCTATTCCTATCTTGGCATTTGTAATTTCCGGAGTTTTAGCTCCGATTAGTGAAGGACCAGAGAAGCTCTCTAGTTATGAATCAGGTATAGAACCCATGGGAGACGCTTGGGTACAATTCCGAATCCGCTATTACATGTTTGCTCTAGTTTTTGTTGTTTTTGATGTTGAAACGGTCTTTCTTTATCCATGGGCAATGAGTTTCGATGTATTGGGTGTATCCGTATTTATAGAAGCTTTAATTTTCGTGCTTATCCTAATTGTTGGTTTAGTTTATGCATGGCGAAAAGGAGCATTGGAATGGTCTTAGCTGAATATTCAGACAATCAAAAAAATAAAAAAGAAGGAAAAGATTACATTGAGACAGTTATGAATTTGATTGATTTTCCATTACTTGACCAAACATCCCCTAATTCAGTTATTTCAACTACATCGAATGATCTTTCGAATTGGTCAAGACTTTCCAGTTTATGGCCTCTTCTCTATGGTACCAGTTGCTGTTTCATTGAATTTGCTTCATTAATAGGCTCACGATTCGACTTTGATCGTTATGGATTAGTACCAAGGTCGAGTCCTAGGCAAGCAGACCTAATTTTAACAGCTGGAACAGTAACAATGAAAATGGCTCCTTCTTTAGTAAGATTATATGAGCAAATGCCTGAACCAAAATATGTCATTGCTATGGGAGCCTGTACTATTACAGGAGGGATGTTCAGTACTGATTC